TCACTCCACTCCATAGATAGTGAACACAGATTCTTGTTTAATTTTGAATTCCTTTCGGGTCGAAAACGCGGGCTGCTGGTGGGGCTGTGCCCATTCTCCCTCCTCTTCCGCTTTACAACCGGAATAAGGAACCTTAGAATTCACCCTACCTGTCGATGAAAAAATGGGATTTGAGAGGCTAGCGGATCAGAAATTTTTTTATGGAATGTCCTACTATTGCCCGAGCTTTCCGATCAACCAATCCCCTATTTCAGGGACATCTCCTTGTTAGGTAGGGCCAGGGATCACTAATTAGTCGAATGAGCCCATCCCTCTGGCCTATCATTTATTGGTCGATCCGGCTGGCGGCTCCTGCATCCCCATGGGGGCCCTTTCATACAAGTTTGTTGCTAGGAGTCCCTCTAGTCGAATCAATAATCAATATAAGTTTACTGACCTGGCTCTTCAATCGACGATCTACTGCTCCCTCTTAGTTGCAGATGCCCATGCTTTGATTCGAAAGCCCTAGCCTGTGATGAATCCCCAGTAAGATCGGAGTATTGAATTTATCCTCCCTTCAGTCCTGTTTGAACCCGTCCCAGCAACGACCACCTTCCTACTGCAAGGTGAGGCTCTGCCCTTCCCCTAGAATCCACTCCGGGTCACGGAGCTCTCAACTGAGTTGTTTAGGTTCTGGAATTCCATCTCTGGTTGGGGGTTTCGGTTCGAAGGTTATAAAACGTGGTGCGGGTTCATCTCTCTCGACCAGTTCCGGTTCAAGGGAAGGGTGCTCGAGGGGACCAGACTTTAGATCTCTTTCTTCTCTATGGCGGGAGGTTTATTTCGTATCAAGAGTTTGTTGGGGAGGCCAGGGAAGACGGATTGGATAGAGAGGCGATGCCTATGCCTCTTCTTTATTGATAGGATTTCCATCATTTGCAGTCTCCGGCGAAGGAGACAAGGGCTAGGCACCGAACATGTTCTCGGTGTCTCCATCCGTCATTAGTAATCTCGACCCGCTTTTCCTATTCACTAGCACACTGCGCGCTACAGCAAGCAGCCCCTTTACTAGTAAGGGGCTAGCGCGCAACGGCTGAAAAGCCAGCAACTTGTTAGGAGTAGGTTTTGGCTTGCCCCTTTCTTATTATTAGTAAGATAGGTTTGTAACCCTATACAAGGGGCTGCTTGCTGCTCGCCCCTATCTCTAAAGGGGCTTATGCACTCCACTCGTTACCACTAAACGACGAAGCCAGGAGCGGAAGGAGGGACTTGAACCCTCAACCTCAGCCTTGGCAAGGCTATGCTCTACCATTAAGCTATTTCCGCCAGCTACGTTAGTGGCGAAGCACTACTGAGCAATTCACGCATCACTTGATACGGACGACTTCTGTTTTTCCGCCGGCCTCCCACTCTTGACTTCCGATCGGGCTACGAGCATGAGTAGGTAGGCGGCTAGGGGGGTTTGGGCTGGGAAGGAAGGCCCCCCTTTTTTTCTTCGCGCCAGATGAGATGATGATTAGTGGGTCAGTGTGTGCTCTTGATCACAATCATTAAATTAAAGGGAAGGGGCTGCCCTTTCAATCAATCTCCGGCCGCTCAGTGCTGCTATTGGTGCGAGTTGTAAGGAGTCTTGGTCTCGAGCCGAGCTGGGGCGTGATTTAATTCTCGTAACGGGAGTGAGTGCGCCGCAAGACCAGACAAGTGACTCCCTCGCCTCGCAGCGGCGACATCTGTCTTTTAAGTTAAGTCATTTCCTAAGATGGCTCCTCTTATTCTACGATAATCCAAGCAGCAGCTCCACGAGTCCGCTCGGAACCAGTCGATTCCTGAGCCTCTCCCCTCTCGGTTGGCGTTTGCCAGCCACTAGAGCAAGTAAGAGAACCTACAGTGAATGCACTTAAAGAACCGCAGATTTTGACCGGATTGTACACCTTTGTGTCTGGCTATGTATATGAATGTGCATAAAGAAGGGACGGGGCATCTCTCTCCCTTTTAATAAAAATTTTTTTTGGGGGGGAGAGGGAATAAGATGCAGCGGCACCTCACGAACTTCTTACTGGGGCAGCACCATCCTGTAGGCGCGAGTGTTTAGATGCACGTGTTTTGCCTGCGCAGTTAAGAGAAAAATTGTCCCCAAGGTAGTTTACTTGCTTACTTGTTAGAGTAAGTCAACCCCTTGTGTCTTTCTTGGATATGCTCAGTCCGGGTATAGATGCTATGCCGTGAAATCCAAGAGACTCGATGTATCCTTAGCGCTTCACACTAAGCAAGTAAACTGCCTTCAAGAATATTTTTTCGAAGAAAAAGTTTATATTCAGCCTCCTCCAACTCCAGGCTTCTCTTCTCCTAGGCTTGGTATGGTATGCAAGCTCAAGAAAGCGATTTACGTTACGGCCCCCGACAAGCTAAAGCAGGCACCAAGAGCTAAGAACCAGCCCCTTACTCTTTAAAGTAAGCAAGTAAACTACCTTTTGGAAGAAAATATGATGCGAGGACCCGATCCACCAACTATCTGAAATGTTGGCAAACAGGGCCATAGTAGTGACCAACACTACCTTTTCCTGATCATCATGGCTTTTCCCCTTTCCCTTCTTTTATGGGAACTCAAAACTCAAGTGACCTTTCTTCTTGCAGGACCACTCTATGTTTTTCAGGTCCTTCTGCACTCACTTTGTGCTTTTTCTTCTTTTTAAACATATTCTTTTGCGCAGCATTAGTCTTTTCAGACTGCTGTTCAAATCTCTTTTCAGCTTCTGCCTAAAGAAAATGGTCAGATCAATCATAGTTAAAGGAGGAGTTTCGCGGGAGAGAGTGGTTGTCAAAGACTCAAACGACTTCAGCAGACTTCCCGGTCACTGATCACGATCAGTCATTTTTACTCTCACTGCTACAAATTCTTTTTAAATCTTCTCCATCTTGTCTAAGTGCTGAGACACGCTCGTCCCCTCTTGCATCTTGCTTGGAAAAAACCGTTGCCGAAGAAACTTCATGTTTACCATTGTCACTGACTCATACATTCTCTGTGGAGTCTCCCAGATTTCTCATGCAGACTCAATGTCTCCCACTGAAACTAGTACCTTATCCTTGACCACCATTAGCACAGCTTCGAAGAATAACTTTTTTTTACTGTCTACAACTATGGATGCTGTTCATATGCTTTCTTTTGTTGTTTGGCTATAACAACATCAACTTGATTGAAGAAGCCATTAGCGCCAGATCCGCGGGCTTCTCTTTTCTCAAGAATGAAAAAAAAAGATCCTGTTCTTTGAGAAGCAACTGCATTCTCATCTTCCAAACATCTACGTTTAGAGGTTCCATTTTGCGATGCTTGACAATCGTATGCGTTAATGGAGTAATCATATCAGCAACCATAGATCCAGAAGATTGTATCGCTACCATATCCGCACAAGCTGGGCTCTCATACCAGATGATAACAATCTTTAGCTGAAAGAAAGACAAAATTTCTAGGAATGTGCAGAGCTGAGACCTGCTATTGTTGAGTGGCAGCAAATGAGAAAGACATATAGTTTGCTTCGAAAAACTTTTATATAAAATATATAAAATATAAATAAGTATAAGTAAAGTTTAAAATATGAAAATAGAAAACTCTTTAAGATCACTCCACTCTCTCTAGACAACGGATTTCTTCGACGTGTGCGTATCCTACTCTCATCTCAAAACCCAGCCTCAGAAAAACTGCAGGCTTTCTCTTCATTTGTTTGTGCCCTTTGATTGAGTCCTTTTAAAAGACCCAACAGATCCCCCCAAGGAGCATGTCTAACTACCTGCATCCACAAGACACTGAATTAGCCTAGAGATGGGTGCATCTTTTTGCTATCTCTCACGACCTTTCGGTCCCCTCACTGGAAAATTGGAAGGTCACAAACCGCCCTCTACAGTTGCAAATGTGAAACGGTGGACCCGTGACTATGAAAAATGACTGCTCAATCGAGATTTGAGTCGCCTTGGAGTAAAGCCACATACTCAACAACGTCTCTGTCTGAACTGTGGAATCCCTAAATCGAAACATACTAGAATAACTTCAAACACTGGATCCGCAGATCTACGTGTATTCAAAAATTCTGGTCTTCTTCAATTTCAATCAGGTTCTCAAACCAATCAGGGAACTTCCTTCCAAAGACCAAACCATTAAATCCCACACTATAAAATTTCTGGCGGAACCTTCCGCAGAAAAACCACGCTGAATTTTTTCGATATTTTTAAACTTTTTGTTTCAAAGCGGCGAAACCTCGAGATACTTTTCACTTGTGCGAGTCTGAGACCTTACTTCTGCGACTACTCGACTTTTGTGAGTTCTTATCCCGACAAAATCTCCTTAACTTAAAGTCTCCTCTATCTCAGAGTCTATTCTAAAAAAAAAATTTTTTTTTTATATTATATTTAGATTTTTTGTTTTTATTAGAAGAGAGAAAGGGTACGCTCTCTAGAAGATTTGCTCGGGGCTGTTCACTTTCACTTGGTCGCCTGGTATCTTGAAACCTCTTTGCTTTCGGGGGCAGGAGTGGAAACGTCTGAGAGAGCGCTTCGCGAAAGAATCGTGTGGCGCGGTGAAAGGTTTCCCGTTGGGGTTTCTGGCCCCCCTGGTCTTCACCTAATTGTGGAAGAGGGGAGGTGAGTTGAGCATCCACTCTCTCTCGCGCCTTTCTTTCAGCTTGTTCCTGTTCGTCTATTCGGGACGGGCAGGCAGCCCACATACATGAAGAGAAGAAGAAAAAAGGGGGGGTTACTTGCTTAGTGCTTGCGCTAAGCAAGGCGGTCGAAGAAGGCCACAAGTAGAAGCAACCGATGCTTTGGTCATTCAGTTGACTCCTTGCTGCCAGTCCGTGCTTGCTGTCATGCTGGCAAAAGCAGGGGTTTCGGCCGGTTTTACCTACTATTGGATTTGAACCAATGACTCTCGCCGTATGAAAGCGATACTCTAACCGCTGAGTCAAGTAGGTCAAGCTGAGTCAAGTCAGAGAAAATAGACCCATATAAGAGAAAGCCGCGCAACCTGAATTCCCCTTACTATACAGGAGGGCGGAGCGCTAAGAAAGAGAAAGCGTTATCACTATACGAAATGAAGCAGCGGCTAGCACGCTAAGATCAACCACTTGGAGAACGCGAAGCCTTTTTTTCTCGGTCGTCCTTCTCTAGGTACAAAAAGGAATTTACGGGATATCTCCAAAATTCGATGTACTTCTTCAAGTGTGGGACACATCTCATGTTTGCCGAATCTAAAAACCATCGTCTTTGCATCCCAACACTTCACTGCGGCTATGATCGGATCCCAGTGTTGGTTCACTTTTTATCCTCCACCAAATCTTCTGAGCTCCTGTTCTCAATGATGTTAAGCAGCTCTTGATCGCAGCAATCATGCCTTCGAAGGTACGCTTTTTTCATTCAACTGTGCTTGAAAGAGAGAGGATATGATATAAGGTAAGCCCCAATTCCACTGAAAGATTCAATTCAGTCAGCTTGGCTTTTTCTCTAGTTTGCCTTTTTGTCTACCTTCTTTAGTCAATGTCGCATTTCGAGTGCTTGGTTAGATCTCCTAATGGAGAAGATGCGGTGAATCAATCAGTATTAGCTAAGGAAAGCATTCGGGAAGAGAGGAAATCTGTCTTTATAGGAAATTTTTCTTTATAGGGAATCTGTGCCCTTTGTTTGGGTCTGAAAGTGCAAGACTAGCTGGACCCGGACTGACTAATCGCTAAGAGCTCGCCCCGAGTGCTAAGTACGGCATTCAGTAAGAAGTAAGCCAAGTTCAGTGATCCTCGAGAATAAACTATCAGGCGGAGGAAAGAACTGATGACTCACATCCCACAACACAAGAAGGATGGAAAGTCGTGGAATTGATCGAAGTTAGCCAAGTTCTCTTAGCCGTTACGTTAGGGTGACTCGAGAAAGCTTGAAAGAATAAGATACGTAGAGCGTGAACCAAGGTTCATAGGCGGATCAAAGTAGAATCTTGCAGATCCTAGTTCGCTTTCTAATCGCTTTCGGGACCAGTCTTCAATGGCATGAAGCTTTAGTGGCATAGAATTGGCTGCCTGATCGGACAGATGAAAGGAGAACTATCTGGTGAGGCATCTGGATTTGATTCGGGTCGGTTAAAGCTTGAAAGGGAGTTCGTGGCCTACTAGGAGTTCTGTTTTCTGAGGACTCATAGAACACCTTATTAATCTTAATTCAACTGTCCTTTCAAGCAAGAGTTGTCTTAGATCAATGAATGAGAAGGAAGAGAGTGAATAGGGCACAGGAAATGAAGTCATCCAGGTTCGGAGCGGGAAGCATGCATTCAGGCTGTGAGGGAAAGTGATTCTCTTAGCTTTAGTCAGCTTGGCTTGAATAAAGCTTTGGTTTCAGGAAAGTAGGGAGTCAGAGCTTTCCGTCATTCAGCAGTGGAATAGTTCCATGGTATTGATCATCCAACCATTGATTGGAATTTCTATCGTGATAAACCGTGATTTGAGCCTATCTATAGCTATAACAGTGTGATTCTATAAGCTAAGCAGATGAGGAGATTCAACAAAGAACCTAACCGTCCTCTCTGATTGACTTCATCAGGAGATCCCTATGGTCTGGTTCACCTTCCCTCTTTCCTTGAAACCGTCGGATCGATATGGTTCATTCCTGGGCTATGCTCTTTCAACAATTGACAGAAGAGGGGGACGGACAAGGATGATCAGACTGTTTGGTTCGGTTCGTCAGAGGTATGGGCATAGAGAATCCGACTATGGAGAGGGAAGTGATTCTCATCTCAATCCATAGAGACAGAGCATTATCGTATGGGGAAAGAGTATGAACGAAAAAATTGCTTGTAGAGATGAATCACATTCCTTTCTGAAATACTATAATATATGTGAGTCGTCTATCTTCACAGCTGGAAATGCGCTCCGAAGGGAATAGCTTTCTCCATTGAATCAGTCTAATGTGGAAATGGAAAGATGTGAAATTCATTCATCAATCTTGTGTTCTTCTGTGTAGCGTACGGTGTCTCGTGCCAAGTGAAAGGAAAGCTGAGCTTGCTCCAAACCATGAGATCCAAGAGAGTGCCCGGTCATCATCATTCCACTCCTTTCTTGGTCTACTTCGGTTACAACTTGATCTACGGTGCGATCAGACCAAGTGCGAGATTGGATCGAGAAAGCAGGAAGGTCAGCCCTTGATTGTTAGATAGATACCGACAGAATATCATAGTTAACAGCTTCTTGATTGCATCCGTGAAAGTTCGAGATTGATGGTTCGAGTTAGCAGGTAGTTCCGGAATAGATAGACAAGAGTGCTTTGTCTCCTCCCCTTTATCTGAAAAGTAGGTGGCTGCTGATGAGCTTCGATAGCCAGTCACCCCGCCCAAGGAATAGAAATAGATTTGTTTTCGTCAGCTCGTTAGCTCGTCATTGGGTCCAGTGAGGCGGATTCCTTTATTTACTATACATATCATATTAACACTCGATGCTTCGCCATGGGGATAACGCCTAGATAGGTGGGGGAGATGCAGCCACAAAGCATGGATTTTGGTCCGATTCATTGAGATCACCAGCCTCGGAAGATAGATATGCAGATGAGCTTTTCCCGTGGTCCGCGGAGGCTGGAATGCATGGAAATGAAGGAATAGGTGCCCTTAGCCCGGTATTCCACCCACTTGAGGGTATGGAAGAAGAGAAAGAGCAGAAGAGCTACGAATAGGATCACTTGGAGCTAGGTGCTTCTCCTGTAGCTGGCTAGTACCTCCTCTATTCCATTTCTCTGTCCTAACCCCCCTGCAAAACCAAAATATCCATTGCTCTCCTGTCCTGGGACGAGGAACGGAATGCATGTTGCTACCTTTTTAGCATCCTCTCGAAAAGTAGGTTGCCATCGGCCAGCATCATAAGCGGGAAGGAATGCAATCTTTTTTTTCCCCGAGTGAGAAGGCGGCGAGAAAACCATTCCTTTCTCCAGTGAAGGGTCCAATCGAACCCACCTGTGCTCGAATCCAAACCCCGTCCAGATGTTTCATCCTTTCCCAGTGGCAAAGAAAGAATCCCCATTTCCAGTACTTGTAAAGAACGAAACCCCTCGAAAAGGAATTCTATCTACTGGTAGCTAAGGAATCGTATGAGAGAAAAGACTGCAAGGTACATCTGGGTTTTAGGGAATAATAATTGTGATCTAGTACTGTTGTTCTGGTTTGAGTTTAGGGAGACGGGTGGGCGGTGCGCGGATTCCGTTTAGGCGAGCGGCAGTGAGGGGAAAGGGGAGTAAGCAAGCTTTAAGAGATAGGGGGATGGGAGCAAAATATGCATTGGTTGTTTCGGAATAGGTTGAGGACGTATGTGAAAGTACGAACACTTTTGCTTTTTCATACGATTTGTAAGACGCTAGTACTGATTCAAAGTACTCCTCATCATTTATTTTTGTCCACCACTATACTATATATAGTTCAAAAAATTTAATGGGCTTGATCCCGGACCCCTGGGGACAAAGAAAGCGGGAGAGACTCGCGTAGTGAGAGAGACTAAGAAAGAGCTAGTTCGGGAGTGCAAAAGGCGGACCACCGGTCAATAGCAAGAGGTAAGGGCACCGGTAACAGAGGACTGAGGCGAGCGTAGTGAGGAGGTTTGCCGAGAAAGAAGGTGCACAGGAAGGTGTCAGGTTGGTGTGGCGTAGTGGAAGCAGAGCAAGAAGGGTGTCAGCTAGGCAATGGTCGTTCGTGATACTGTTCCCTTTGTTTGATCCGCAGTTCCAGCTACAGAGCCAGAGAGAAAGATGTGGGCGTTCATTCAGGCTTCGCTAAGTAAGCAGCTGTCAGACACCGCCTTTAGATATAAATAAAGAGGGCTAATGAGTATAAAGTGAGTGACAAGACCAGACTCAAAAGTGCTAAGTTGTTCATATGCGACCTCCTATCTTTTAGCGCAAGTCTCCGTTGACCAGCGAGACGACGACGATCGTTTTGAGGCCGCAAAGCTCGTTCCCTATTATTGTCATTTCAAAGCGCCTCGGAGCTAGTCATTTCTCATCAGCCGAGGAAGGAAGCATCCGCTTCAAATAGAGTAGTATATCGATCGAAGTCACAGTAAGATGGAAAGAAAGCTACGTGATGAGGCCGATCGCCCCTTAGAAGTGAAGTCCTATTTCAGACTCTTTGAACGGGGAGGAAGTGAAAAGAAATTTTAGAAGTTCCAATTTCGATTAGAAAAGGTTGCTTTGCTTACTCTTCTATTGTTCTGTGGTCTACTCAACGGTTGCCCTAGTCTAGCTAGATTGATGCTCAGGTGATAATACAAAGATAAATAAGAGAAGTGAAGGAGAGGAGATTGGGGCGAGAAGCATATTCTATTTGGTCAAGAAGTACGAATACAAAGGCAGCTTCAGGTCAAGAGAAACTTTAACTTTTAGAGTTATTGGTCTCGAGTTCAGTTCGATAGTCTTGAGAATCTCCAATCGAGTTCCTCTTTTTTATGTTTATGGTCTTTCTCGAGGCGCTGCCTACCTACAAGGCAAGATCAATTGAACCTTCACCTTAAACTGCGTCCAGTCCAAACACAGTCTTGCTCCTATAGCTCTCCTCTCTGGTTGCGCGTTCAACAACTACAACCTTAACACTGCGCTCCGAGGCCGCTTTTGACGCCTCCGGACAACCCTCGCTGCTTCGCCATAGAGTTAGGTAGGCCTCCACAAGCTGCTAAAAGAAAATTCCATCAAAGGTGAAACCCTTACTTTGGGGGCCTTGCCTCATGATTTTCTTGGCAAGCATTTGGCTGTTGACGTGTCCTCCGCACGCACTTGAATGAGCTTGTTCAACAATGTGCGCTCCGGATCGGCGTGAAACGCTAAGGTAGCTTGCTTACTTAGTGCTTGCGCTAAGGGCTAGGGTTGCTTTCTTGGTGACTCTAACCGGAGACTTTTTACCTTGACTCTTTCGGTATCGGTATGCCTTCGATGATTACTGCTTTAATGAATACCCTCTCTTCGGGAAGCGACGAACTCTTCCCTCACCCGAAGGCGAGCGAGTGCATTACGTTGAGTAGGAATTTGGAATAGAATAAGCTGTTGGGAAGAGAATACCACGAATACGCTATTTGGAGAGCGCATGCGGACAATTCGATGAGGACGATTTCTTGCAGAAAGAGAAGAGGGATACCAGACGATTGGGGATTGATTAGATGCGGACGATGATTTGGCTTTTAAAGATGAGAAGGACGATTTGAGAGTGAATCCGCCATTAATTACTCTTGTTACTGTTCTCCAATAGGCTCTTTCGGGTTCAGGTTTGAATGAAGGAATTGAATCCACAGCTATTGAATCAGCTGTTGGCATATCGGCTCTTGTGCACTCATAAGCTCTTGGGAGAGTCCAAAGAACTCCATTATTTTCTTTTCACGAATAAGCTCTTTCCGCTTTTCATTCCTCATGCACTGAGAAGTAGCAAAGCTTTCCTCATGCCAGCGTTCAGTTCCTATTGAGGAAGATCCGCCATTGGTTTCAAAATGAATCTCAGATGTCGATGAATCCCAATCAATCCCTTTCGTACCATCTTATTACTTATTATAGGATGAATCTGATTCACTTCCTGAACCACCAGCGGTTGACTCTGGGCATTTAGTCCTTACTCCTTCCGACAACAGCGCTTACTTCTATGACACCACCACTGGTACCGGTTAGTATAGCAGCTTTTTTGCCCACTTCTCTTACTGATGTGGCATTTGGCCTTCAAAGAGATGATTCAATAGCAGTAGCACCAGTCATGAACCCAAGAGCTCCAACTCGTACTCATAGTTAAGCAGCGGCATGAATATGAGACTAAAGTCCCTCTATGCATCCTACTACTAGCAGCCCCTTCTATGTCCCTTCTTATACAATGCATATGGATCCACGGATGGCATACCCATTCGTACCATCTCAACAGCTCCCTTGCCTTACTTCTTCCTTCCTCTGTTAATTCAATATCTGTCTCGCCTGCGAATCCTTATCCTGATCTGAGATTGCCTGCTATTCCTAACGGAGGCGCTGAATATCGTGACTATTGGGATAACATATGAATATGCCTCTATCAATGTATTCCATTACACCCGGCAAAGTCCTTACTACATGCAGCAGTACGGCGGGCATTAAAACACGAGTTTCGGCGGTCTCTGCTAGAACCCTATTTGAGATAGTTTCAAAGGCCTTCAGGAGCGTAGCCTTTGAATCAATAATTTCTCGCACGCTTGGTTGCAAAGGTCTATAGTCAGAGAGAGGGTGTGGACTTCAATGAAGTATTCTCTCCTTTTGTGAAAGACAGCTCTATTCGCGTCTTGCTTGCCATGGTTGCACTCTTTCGATCGGCGATTGCGAAAAAGAGACGATTTTAATATTGATAAGAGATATCCTTCCTATAATTCTTCCTATGGCTATTTCCGATCCCAAGAATACGCTGTTGTTTCAATGTCATTATCTTCCCTTCCTCCAAGACAAAGGAGTCGCGGGGAAACTGACTAACTAGAGTCTATAGCTCCTCTAGGGCCCAATAGACTGAATTAGTCCTTCTACCCGCGCGAAGCGCTAGTTGAGCTAGGAGTTTCAAGCGCTAAGTCCTTTCCTTCGGGAAGTCATTCCAGGCAAGAAAGCCAATCAGGGAGGAAAGCAAGTCAGTCAAACGGTAGCAAGCCAGTTCCCTCCCATCGGTCCTAGTCAGCCTCTTTCCTGTCTCTTGTGCAAGGGTAGCTGTCCATAGCGCTTACATGCGCGGGCTCCTGTCTGTGATAGAATAGTTTCATGCTCTTCCCCTCGCTCTGCCTTATCCAATCGGGGATTTCTTATAACTAATATCTGTCTTTTGATGCGGGTTTGAAAAACTTTTTAGATGGAAATGTTCGTTGCCGAAGGAAAAACTAATTGAGGAGGGAAAATTTAACTTTTTAAATGCTTTTCGTAAGGCAAGGAAGTCAGTGCAGGTAGGCGAGGGCAGTTCCGGTCTACGATTTATGGGTGTATATACCCTTTCCTTTGGTCGTTTTAGCAATCTTTCTTAGTGCACCCTTAGGCGAGTAAAGAGAGAATGCTTGGTAGCAGGACAGTAGGAGTTCAGTAGGCGGGCCAGTAGCACGCATGCCAAGGATAGCTGTCCAAGGGTTGAAAGCCAGTAGTAAACCAGTCAGCTAGCTGAAGTTAGAAAGTTCAGAAGTAGCTGCAATTGCTATTTCATTCCCTCCGCTCTGATCGTAAACGCTCTTCTTCCAATAGGAGCGATTCTTTGCCTTGACGCTGTGAGAGCTTCCGGTCCTTGAGTATGAGTACTCCTATCCGCTCTTGGGTTCATAACCGGTCCTATTGAATCAGTTGCACATGAATACGGTCTTCTCGGCTTTCCCTTTCCTCCTTGGCTTTGACTCTTTCGATCTCTGGTCTGCCTGTCTGTAACCAATGCCTAGATGACTGTCTTGGCTTTCTGTCTCGACTTTCTTCCTTCCTGCTGTCTTGGTGAAGACTGTGGTAGTAGTATCGGTTTTTTGCTTGGTTGATTGAATATCTCTTTCCTTGCCTACCGAGAG